GAAAGAATTAAGAAAGGAAATTCTTCTGTAAGATTCCATATATTCTATAGTTCCATATCACGTCAATTTTCAATTCTTGGTTGTTGAGATTCACGTCAATTCTGATTAATATTTAGGTATAGATATTTCCTCTTTTTTTCTCCTTTTCAAACAAATGAAATGATTGAAGTTTTTTTATTTGGAATCGTGTTGGGTCTAATTCCTATTACTTTGGCTGGATTATTCGTAACTGCATATTTACAATACAGGCGTGGTGATCAGTTGGACCTTTGATTAATTTAAAATTTCTTTTTCCCCTTCTTTAATCTCCAGAAGGTCAATGCTATGCAAGTGATTGAGCCTAATTAGATCTACGAAGAAAAAATCACGCTCTGTAGGATTTGAACCTACGACATCGGGTTTTGGAGACCCACGTTCTACCGAACTGAACTAAGAGCGCTTTCTTGAAAAGACTGTAAAGAAAAAAGGATTCTGTTTCTAACCCCAACAAAATCCATTTTATTTTGTTTTATTTTGTATGCATATATTCTAATCTATAGTTTCATAAAAAGTTTCATAAAAATGAATGATTCCGCGCAATTGGAATCAATCTAAATGGATTCCTCGTTACTGCTCAAAGGAGCAGTAATAGGTAGGGATGACAGGATTTGAACCCGTGACATTTTGTACCCAAAACAAACGCGCTACCAAGCTGCGCCACATCCCTTGAATCGTTCTATAGTGTCATTGTAGAGAATTCCCGTCTTTTTTTCCACGTGCCTATTTCCTCCATTGAGCAACACAACTTTGCTACCCATTTCGTCTTTTTTGTCTCATTTAACTTATAATAATATAATAATAAGAAAAGGAAAACCCTATGGATCGTTTTACATTTTAATTAGGGATTCTGTGTACAACTCTAAGTGTCCCTTAACCACATATGCATCTGATCATATCATATATGCATCATCTTTATGTATTTAAATAAAAAAGGAGGTTTTTCAATGCGAGATCTAAAAACATATCTCTCCGTTGCCCCAGTACTAAGTACGCTCTGGTTCGGGGCTTTAGCAGGTCTATTGATAGAGATTAATCGTTTTTTCCCGGATGCGCTGACATTCCCCTTTTTTTCATTCTAGTTATTGGCATCGGAAGGAATGAAGAAGATTAGAGATATAATCAAATATCTCTAACTAATCCCTCCTCCTCCCCCTTTCTCTTTTTTCCCTTTTTCGAATAAGGGACGAAAGAGAAAGTATAAAAGTGAATTCAACGTCTGCGAGACTCGGGTTCAAATTCGAATTAGATGAATATTAATAATTAATAATAGAATAGAACAATAATAATAAGAACAATAATAATAGAAGCAATAGAGTAGGAAAATGTGAGTCTAGGGCAGGATCTTTAACTGAGATCCTGTTCTTCGAGTTGAAATAGAAGTCTTGAGTAAATCAAAAATCAAAAGGAGATTCATGGCTAAGAGGAAAGATGCGCGCGTAACGGTGATTTTGGAATGTAAGGGTTGTATCCGAACCGGTGTTAAGAAGGTATCAACGGGCATTTCCAGATATATTACTCAAAAGAACCGGCACAATACGCCTAATCAATTAGAATTGAGAAAATTCTGTCCCTGTTGTTCCAATCATACGATTCATAGGGAAATAAAGAAATAGATCGAATCTTAGCCTTGAAAGGCTAAAAAGAACATTATATAGAACAACATAGAGCATATTGAAATCTAAATTGAACATATTTTACTATGTTCATTTTAATTAATTTAATTAATAAAAAAATACTTTTGTGGGTTAAAATGACAATTAAGAAATAGGATTTTCGGGATAACAAATAAACTAAACAAATAAACCATGGATAAATCCAAACGACCTTTTCTTAAATCCAAGCGATCTTTTCGTAGGCGTTTGCCCCCGATTCAATCGGGGGATCGAATTGATTATAAAAACATGAATTTAATTAGTCGATTTATTAGTGAACAAGGAAAAATATTATCTAGACGAGTAAATAGATTGACCTTGAAACAACAACGATTAATTACTATTGCTATAAAACAAGCTCGTATTTTATCTTTGTTACCTTTTCTCAATAATGAGAAACAATTTGAAAGAGCTGAATCGACCGCTAGAATTACTCGTCTTAGAACCAGAAAGAAATAGGCTTATTCTTTGTTCACTTGAATCAGAATTCCAATCCGAACTCAAGCGTGGATTGGTTTTTTGTTCGACACAGATCCGAGAAGCCCGATCTTATTATCGTGTATGTCAGAAAAACAAAACGAAAAAAAAAGATTTTCTATTGAACGTGTTCATTTCTTTTTAGGCTATTTTCTCATATTAATTGCGACTCTACCTTCCCGGAGTTCATGCTCCGGGGAACTCCATAAAATTATTCTATTCTGGTGTATTCTTTACAATCTACTTCTTTTCTGATTTCGTTGGAAATCATATAAAGACAATTTTTATTTGATATAGCTATTTGGGCTAGTATTTTACGATTAAGACGCAACTCTCTCTTGTATAGATCATGTATTAATACACTATAAATATAGTATACCCCCCCTTCTCGAATTACTGCGTTTATCCGAGTGATCCACAAACGACGAAAATTTCTTTTTTGCTTATCCCTATCCCGATGAGCCGAAACCAAAGCTCTTATTTTCTGTTGAGTAATAGTTCGAGTCAGTCTTGAATCAGCCCCTCGAAAGCTTGAGGCAAATAAACGAATTTTTGTTCTACGTCTCCGAGCTATATATCCGCGTTTAATTCTGGTCATTGAATAAATAAAACTTTGACAAATAACTAATTGATTTCTTTTCTTTCAGTTATTCTTTTCCACGTCTCGGTCTATTTGAATAACCAAACGGATTTTTCCAATGTGTAAAAAAAAATACCAATGGCTTTGGCTACTCTAAACCTTCCTGGCCACGATTTTTTAGGTATTTTACTGCGAAATACGAAAGAAATAAGGAACTTTCCTTTGCTAGTTGAATCAATAAAAAAAATAGAAAAATGGATAAAGAAATAGAAATAGTGGGGTTCCATCGTTTCTATGGTTACTTCTTAAACGGCGAGGTCTTCTTTATACACCGGAGCCTTTACTTCATTTCATCAATGTTATTGGTAACTTGTATAGTTCATACCACACTCTTTGGCTCTACCCGTGAATTATTCAGTAACAGGTCTTTCGAAATCAGACCCACGTATACAGTAACGGTATTTACTTATGCAAGTTAGCTGGGGTAGCTGACCCTCGTAGTCCGTTCTTGACCGAGTGAAAACCTGATTTTTCTTTTTTTTCAATAAGATTTCCTCTGTTTAATGGATAACCATTTGCTATCAATGGAGAATTGCTTCTCATCGGAAATTTAGGTGATTGGGTTCGCACCAATAGAAACCATAAACTTTAGACACAATCGCAATAGAGGGATCAATTTGCTTTTTTTTAGTTTTAGATAGTGAATGGAGAAAGGAACTCCATTCACTATCTATTTAGTGGTACTGATTATTCATACGGGAAATTCGTTTTCTTGCTTTTGCTCAGGATCGAAACGAGTCGCACATACACCCTAGTACATGTTCCTCGACGCTGAGGACATCCCCGAAGAGCGGGGGATTTTGTGACATTTCGAATCGGCTGTCTTGTATTTCTAATAAGTTGTTTAATAGTTGGCATGTTGACTCATATACATATATGGGCTGGTTTAGATTGATCCTAACCGTATGATTATGAATTTTTTCTATTTAATTAGAAAACTTGGAGATAAAATCTTAAATCACGGATTTTCACAAAATCCATTTTTTTTGTCATTGAACTGCGACAAGATCAACAATTCCATAAGCTTGGGCTTCTGTTGCTGACATAAAAACGTCTCTTTCCATGTCTTCAGATACAACCCATAACGGTTTTCCCGTCCTTTGTACATAAACCCTTGTGATGGTTTCGCGTAGTTTCAGCAGTTCTTCCGCTTCTAGGATAAATTCTCCCGTCTGCGCTTCATAAAAAGAACTAGCGGGTTGATGGATCATTACCCTGATGATATAAGGGTTTTCCTTCTGATGTGGTGAAACGAACAGAAAAGAAAGATAAAGAATAATAGGAAAAAAGATAGAATTGAACAACCGTACGGGCATCATCTTTTGTGCATTGCATACGGCTCTATAATCAAATTGACCCCTACTTTCCACTCAAGAAAGATAAAAAAAGAAATACGGGTAAATGATCAAAATGCCACCCTTCCCTTCGGAGGGGTTAAAAAATACTATGATGGCTCCGTTGCTTTATATTTGATTTTTTTATCTTTGATTTAGCAATCCCAAAGTTTCTTTTTAATCCAACCAAAAAAGGAAAATTTTTCTTTTTTTTTCGCACTCTTTTTTTTTAGAACATAAATATTGTTAAGAGCCCTTCGGCGTGAAAACAAAAAGGTTTGTAACGCTAAATAGGCTTCCCAACGGGAAATACCTTTTATTTCATACTAATCTCTCGATACATAATTGAATCTAAAAAAAAAAAAAAGAACAATACAAAGATTTTTCATATCAAATTCGAAGTGCCATGCTATTATTACTTAATATTCATGTGGCGAAGGCATAGTTTTCTTTTTTCTCTCAACTAAAAAACCCCATTGGCGCCAAGCGTGAGGGAATGCTAAACGTTTGGTAATTGCTCCTCCAACCAGGAGAAAAGATCCCATTGACGCGGCTAATCCCATGCATATTGTATGGACCTCTGGTCGCACAAACTGCATAGTATCATAAATAGCTAATCCAGATATTACCCACCCGCCAGGAGAATTTATAAACAAATAGAAATCTTTGGCAGCATCCTCAAGACTGAAATATACCATAAGACCAATAAGTTGATTTGAGATCTCGCTATCAACTTCTTGGCCTAAAAAAAGTAATCTTTCTTGATAAAGTCGGTTGAGTGGGGTAAAATTGCATCCCTTAGGAACCGTACATGCACCTTTTGATGCATACGGTTCTTCGAAAAAAGAATCAATGTAT